TTGATCAGAATATCAGCCAAGGGATCCCTTAACTATTAGTTACAATTACTAGAACGAGTCACACTTTTACCACTAAACTATACCCGCTACGATACAATTATCGTATATAAATAAACTTTTTGTCGAGTGAGACAATCGAACATTTAAAATATATTTTTTTATTTGAATTTTATATTTGAATATTTTTGAATTTTAATATTTTGTATGTAATTAGTTATTAAGTTAACTATTTATTTGTTATTAAGTTAACTATTTATTTCTATTTTAATTTCTATATATTTCAATTTTCAATTCTTTTATTTTCTATTTAAATTCAATTTTTTATATTCTTTTTATATTCTATTATTAATAGAATTATAGAAATAAAAAAATAATAATAATAGAAATTCTAAAAATTTCTAAAAATATAGAATTAAATAAATTCGAATTAATATAGAATATATAAATATAGAATATAGAATTCTAAATATAGAATTAATAAATATCGAATTCGAATTTATATAATTAAAAAAGTAATTATGAAATTATGATTATCTAAAGGAATAAAGAGAGAGGAAAAGCCTTTTTTTGTCAAGCCTTACTTGTTGTATAATGTAACTACTTGCTCTGTAATGTAACATAATAATTACCCTTTTCAATCGGGAGAGATGGCTGAGTGGACTAAAGCGTCGGATTGCTAATCCGTTGTACGAATTATTCGTACCGAGGGTTCGAATCCCTCTCTTTCCGGTTCCAGTGATGACTTGAATTTTTTTTATCTTTTCTTTCAAATTTCAAAAATCTTTTTGCTTTATTTCTTATTTCAATATTCTATTTCATTTTCTATTTAAACTATTTAAATAAATTAATAATTTGAATATTTCTATTTAATATTCATTTATTATTTATTAATATTTATTTCGAATTTTTTTTTATTTCTAATATTTCTTTTTTTTTTAATATTTTTTTTTTTTCTATTTCTAGTTCAAATTCTATTTAAAATAGTAATTTAAAACGAAAATCTAGATACAAATCGAGATGTAGAATAGATAAAGACTAGATAAAAAGAAATAACATGCTAAGAACATTTTAAAATCCAGATAAAACCAAGAAACCTTTAGAATTTTTATTCTATTCTTCACGTCCAGGATTACGTCCAGGATCATTAGATAAAAACCCAAAGATGAAGAGAGAAACAAAGAATATAACTACTGTGTAAACAAAGAGTTTAAGAGTAAGCATTAGAAAATCTCCAAGATCTTTTTTGTTTTGGTTTGTAAAAAAAAAAATAGATTCTCTATTTTTATACCACATTTTCTATTTTAACACCAAGAAAGGAAGTTATTTCTAGAAATAGAAATGAATTTCGAAAAATTCATTTGGAATAAGAGTCGAGTCTTTCTTAGAATTTTTTTTCCTAACTACAATTAGGACTCTAATAGAATCTGGAATGAAAAAAAGTTAAGAATGAGAAAGATGAGGGTCATCCAGAATTCTCGCGTTTATACAATAACTTTAATCTTTAATCTTTGAATTAAAGAGCTTAGAGTATAAGACTTATCTGATCTTATCAATTACTAGTACTAGAATTTTTTTCTCGAGTAAATCATGAATTATTGTAGGACAGTATTAAAATCTCATCGAAAACTTACAGCAGCTTGCCAAACAAAGGCTAATAGAAGAAAGAGTAGAGGGATTACTGGCATAACATCTACGATTGGATTCAAAAAAGCGTAGGCTTCAGGCAATTTTGTGAAGAAAAAATTGCTTGAATAAAGGGCAGAATTAAGACAGATACAAATAAAACTAAAACTATTAAGCATAACAAACATTTTGTTCTTGAAGATAATTGTATTTTGATTGATGACTAAGTTATTAATATGTTATTGATATAAAAATGGATCAAAAAAAAAGCAAAAATAAAGTAAGGTAGACCAAAGAACCATTCTTTATTTTTATTATTTTTTTTTTATTCAATTTATTGTTATTAAACTCACCCAACCAAAAATCCTTCAATTCTCAAATCAAAAAAGAATAGAGGAAATCATATTTTTATACAATATCTTAATTGAATTATAGATTATGATCAATAAATTCAATTTAATTCTATATCTACACATATGAAAATCCGAACAAGACGGTAATATATTTCCTAGATATTTGGATGGGAATTGACGAAGAACCAATATCAATATTACTTTTTATTAGTGTTAAATCGAAATCTAAATGGGGCGTGGCCAAGTGGTAAGGCAACGGGTTTTGGTCCCGCTATTCGGAGGTTCGAATCCTTCCGTCCCAGATATTCTATATTCGCTATAAGCTAGCAAATAAAAAAAAAATCCTTTCTTGTTTTATTTTTTATTCATCATCCCCTGCAAAATGGGGGGAGTAGATAGGAGTTAATTAATAATTGAAAGAAAATAGCAATGTCAATGCCTGTGACTGCTCAAATTTCATTAATGATTAACAAACAAAGAAAACACATACGCTTTCTATGTATTTCTTTTTTTTTTAACTCAAATCATTTTTTTTGTCTTTGGCTTTAATCAAAAATTCGAAATCTATCTAAGAATTTCGATAAGGTTGTATCCTATGTCATTTTACTTTGACTTTAGAAAAAATTTTAGAAAGAAACTCAAATAAACTACTCATAAAATGAAGAAATGCTTATATGTATGTATTTTGAGCATTTTATTAACACCTTTGCTTTGTTTGCGTTTTTGGAATGTAAAAAAAAAATTGCTCATCTCTTAATTTAACTTAGTTAATTTAAATTGCAACATATAAAATAGAATATCCAAAATCAATTCCAATCACAATTCTTTAGTCTATCTGATAAATAAGATGATCTTCTAGTATTTCGATACTGATTTTAGCACTCAGTATGAAAGAATAAAAAAAGAATTTCCAATTTTCCCTACATCAGTCTTTTTTATACACTACTGCACTAAAAAAATTGAATATTTTTTTAACCTATTTATTTGAAATCGTTAATGATTTAATCCGAATCTGAATAGGTTTTTTTTTTTTTTTTATATCATTATGATAAAAATATGTTTAAAACAAAAACTTATTCAAATTAATAATATCGAGATAGGCAATTTGTAAATTAAATCTTTTTAATGCTTTTTTAAGAGTCCTTGGGACTCGAACAAATGGGAGATAGGCAAATGCGCCCTCGGTACTCATTTGAAGACTCAAAAAGAACTTATTTCTTGGAATATTCGAATTGTAAATAAAAAAATATTCATACAATAAAATATGGGATTCAATTGAATTCTTTTCTGACACTTTTTCAGAAATTATCCAATAGAAATTCAGACATTCAAATTTTCGATTTCTATGTATCGGTTGAACCAATGACTATTTACGATTCCAGAATCGAATCAATTAGATACTAACTCAAAACTCAAGGAATGGTATAGTAAAACTTCGTTTGAAACGATATGGTAGAAATGGTAGAAAGCAAGGTGCGACTTGAAGGACATGATCAACTGTGAATTCTTATAGCCATCTTATTATACCCTAATAATATTCAAATTCTATATACCCTGATAATAAATTAAATGATAATAATATTAATTTATTAAAATAAATAAAATACTAAATAAAAAGAAATTTCAAATAATGAAATTGAAATTATTAATAATAAATAAGATTAAGTATATTAATATAATAAATATATATAATATAATATATAATTAGAATATTATGTTATAATATTCTAATAATATTCTAATTATATGTTTTTAATATTTCGAATATTCTATATTATAACATAACATAATATACCAATAAAATAGATATATATATAGGAATAGGAATAAGAGTGCTCCTAGCTCAACATCATTTGTTCTGTTGTATTTCTATAGCTTTTTGTTGGGTTATAGTGTAATATAGTACATGATGAAGCTCGAGTAGAAAGTCGTGATTTTTTTGATTAGGTGCAAGAATCTAGGGTTAGTTAGTCCTAATCACTAAGTTGAAAGAACTTCGTAAGTCTATTTTCGATATCGAAATAGAAAGGATCTAATTCGAGCAAATTTCAAATCTAAGAATACGGGGGGGGGATTCTACCTCTATCCCAACGATCCGTTTATCGAATCCTTGCAATTGATGCTCGATGTCGAAGAGAAGGAAGAGATCTTGGAAAAGTAAAGGGGTTTTTATCATCTTTTTTTTTCTTTATTATCCCCCCTTCTCTTGTTCTATTCATACTCTTTCTATTCTATTCATACTCTTTCTATTCATACTCTATTGATACCTTTTTTTCTTTTTGTCCTATTTTTTTCTATTCTTATTTTATTATAGGTGTACAAATAGAACAGCTATGGAAATAGAATGCTAATCTAACTCTAACATAACGACAAAACTGGATATCATAAACATCTATAAATATCTATTTTTTTTTTTATGGAATTTCTTTTTTATATCTATTTAAATATATAGATATATATTTTAATATATTCTATATATATATATTTTCTATGTTCGATATATTTGTATATTATTTATTAATTTATTATATAATTTTCTATTTAATTTGAATTTTAGTAATTTATTAAATTTTAGTATTTTATTGAATTTCTTTTTATTGAAATTGCAATTCAATTAATTCTTTTGTTTTCTTCATTGTATCTTTATTTCTCAACTCAATATATTCACATTCATATTGACAAGAGTGTATCAAATAAATATAATCCCATCTGAGGTAATGGGATCTTATCTGTCGATCTATTTATACCTGTTCCATAGATTAATTTGATTTGTTTCTTCATTCAAGCGATGGGTTTCTTGGATTTGTTGTGATACAAAAGTTTTTTTTGATTGAAAAAAATATAGAAATTGAATGTTCTAATGAGAATTCACAGTTATTTAGCCAATTCTATTTTTTTTTTTATAGAATAGAATTCGAAAAAAGATATATAGAATATATAAGATAGAATGTATATCTTATAATATATACAATAGAATATATACAATAAGATAGAATATATAAGTCAAAAATAGAATATATATCT